GCTGCATTTCTGAGTGCTCAGCAAGAGCCGGAGAAGCAAGTAGGGGTCTCGTATCGGGCGAAGGTCCCTCTGACCAAGCAAGCACCCAAACCTGCCCCCCAATTAATTTACCAAAGACTTTTACAAATTCCAATGTCGTTTTCTTCGTGCCAGTTCGTTAGCCCAATGGCTCTTCCTTCCGTTTTGTTCCAGATGAAAAAAGAATATACCGTCGTTTAAGGACCAAGGATGCGATATGAGAAGCGTAGGTCGGAATAGCAGCAGTATGCGACAAGCAGTTGCATGTTCGGTGTGGGAGATCTTCTGTAACGAGATGAATTAGAACACTTGGAATCCTCGCGGATATAGCGTGTGTGCCACGAGTGCTCTGTCTTCGAAAAAGGCAGAATGCTCTTATAGAATACGCTTTGTGTCACTCTCCGAGAAGAAGATCGCACTTGAATTTCTTTTTCATGCCTTCCCTTCGTTCCGCTTTCGGGTTGCTAATAAGCTAGCCTTTTTTTCGTTGTTTGCGATTTAGGTGTGCCCGCGCTTGTTTATTGCTTTCCCGATCGATCGAAAGAAGTGCCTGTGTCCCCTTCACTCAGTTCCCTATTCCCGTAACCTGATACAAGTTATTTCGTGTCTCCGTCTCTGGAAGAACTTCAGTGAATTCGCGGCACTCGTTGACATAGTTCTATTTCACTCCCTAAGTCAACACGTCAAAACAAGAGAAAAGCGAAAGCTCGAGTCGAAGAGTGGAGGTCGCTCGGTAACTCGAGTCGATGAGTCCTATTCTTGCCCGAAACAAGTGGGCTATTCCTTCCGGTGCCACGTTTGTTCAATCGAGTCCATGTTCTCTATTTCCCAATTCCCATTCGTTCGCCGACCCGTGGACCAGAGGTTGCTTGGAATTGGGCTTTCTAGCTTACTTTAGTACAATCCCCTGGCGAGAGCAACCCCGGGTTCGTTTCTAAGACTAGACTCACTGCTTCCTCTGTTCATGTTTCGGCATAGGAAGTGGTAGGAGACGGGACAGAGCTATAGGGATAAGGGAATACGTAACTCGTTGCGGTAAACCCGTTAAACCAGTAATTCATGTAGTTACATGTGCTAATGAATATCTCATATATGATGTTTCATTGGACAGTGTAAAGATATTAATGATGAGTTAAAGCGGAGTGACATATTTCATAGATTCTCTTGTTGAAGCGATATCTGACTTCCCGAGCTTTCATTTTCGTGCTTATCCAATTAGCGCTTTAAGTCCATGGATGGGACAAGGATGGCTAGTCAAAAGTTTTATCAACCCCGTGTTTTTTGGCAGAAAAATGGCTATTTTAGCTTAAAAGTAAAAGTTCGTATCTAATGATATTCAAAGTTTTTAACCTGATTTCAACGTCTTTTTTGGCGTAAACCCCGTGTTTTTCGACTCTCATCGATAGATGCTATTAGAGCTGGAAACTCTATCAATCTCGATGAAAGTAAAGAATTTTTGTATGTACGAGACTAGTTCGACTTCGTCCCCTTCCTGAAAGCCAGAAAGAAAGACTCAACGACGAATGCTAGCTTCAAGCGCTTGAAGTCAGATACCGCCCTAGCTTCATGAACGTGTTAAACTATCCTTTCAGATTACACTTAAAACATGTAAAGAAGAATTCCGGAGTTTTCTTGACCTGCTGTTCAGTCGTCGCTGTCGCTTGATTCTCCTATTCTTAAATTACACTTGGAATATCATAAGAGAGGAAAGCTCTAGCTCCCGAAGTAGGCTCTCAATCTGTTTCGAAGACCAGCGGCCCAAAAGTACCATTACTATGGTCCAGCTGATAGCTATCCAGTCTAAAGTGGGAGCCCGAGGGATAGGCAGAGAACCCGTCGGGAAGTTTCTATCATTTTTTTATATAATATAATACCTTATTAGAGTGGGTTGCTATTATAGGAAATAAAAGGTTGTAATAAGCAGACAGAAGGGTTATCTTCTTTCTTTTGTTCGAAGCTAGCCAACCATGAACGGTCACGGTCGACAAGAGTCAAGAGTGCTTCTTCTCTGTATCATGATACAGAAGCCAAGGTAATCGGCACGATTGAACTTGCTTTGATCTTAGAGGCTCGCAGCTACTAGTGTGTACCCTTTTTTTACCTAGCCCTATTTTTGGGCACAGGCGAAGTTGCCTGGAATCTAGGTATGGAAAGGATTGAACCAGAGCCGATGTGAAGCTGTTGTTGAAGCAGCGGCACTGACTCTGAGGAATTGAAGAGGGATGGACCATCATCCGATGTGGGAATTGTCCTAACCGGCCTAACCTTTATCATGTGCTTTTATACTCCACTCGCTATGTTTTGCTGCCAAACGGACTCTCTCGGGTCCCAACCTCCATATTTCTTTTTCTATAACGATCAACAAAGTGGCACTAAAGGCTAGTTTCCTTCGCACAGCGCTTCACCATGCTGCTGGTGTGCGGAACAGATCTCTCCTCCGCCTGGTTGCAGCTCGCTTTTCATTGATTCAATCTCCGAAGAG